TAGAATAGCTTCCATTGAGTCTCTGCACCTATCCTTTTTTCTCTCTTTTCTTTCTGAACCCTTTTGTTTTCGTAAAACAGGATTTGGCTCAGGATTGCCCATTTTTAATTCCAGGGTTTCCCTGAATTTGAAAGTTATCACTTAGTAGGTTTCCATACCAAGGCTCAATTTAATTAAGTCCGTAGCGTCTACCAATTTCGCCATATCCCCCCTTTTTTGTTTTGAGATTAGGATCTAATTGTGATGTCGTTACCTTTTTTTTTTATTTCATTTATGCTGTAACCCTTTAAATTGATTAGATACAGATTCCTATATCGAAAAGCGTTTACTCCTACTCCTAATTTGATTTTTTGCCTATCTTCTTTCATTTCTCTCGGAGAACTATAGCTGGTCCAATCAGAAATGATTCTATCATTTCTGTACCCACAATTCAATATAGCTGGATAGATACCACATATATCGTCTTTTTTACTCCCGTTTGTACCATAGAATTTTGAATACTCGAACGGTCGATTTTTCATTAGCTTATGCTTTTATGACTGAAAGCAGAGGAATGTCTCATTATGATCTGGATTGCATCTTTTTATTTTTATTATTTCCTTAACTAAAAACTGAAAATGGAAATTAATTATCATTAAATAAATATTAATCATTACTATGACTTAGTAATATAATTTGTATAGCTAATCCTTCTATATAATTCGTAATTTAATAAAATTAAATAAATTCGAATTATCTCTAATATATAAAAAATATGTAAATGGAAAAGATTCTAATTTAGTAATCATAATTAGAAATACATATCTTATATGATATATAGTCAAAAAATCTAAAATAAAGCAAAGTATATATCCATATAGTCTATTAATGGTTATTATCTATAAATGGTTATTATCTATAAATATTTGATATTTCTATTCTTTTCTAGACTCCTATTAAATTATTAATTAGGAATAGCTAAGAATGGATAGTTAATAGCTACGATCCCAGCAGTTTATTGCCTGTCCAATTTCGATTATGTGAGCCCGCTTAGCTCAGAGGTTAGAGCATCGCATTTGTAATGCGATGGTCATCGGTTCGATTCCGATAGCTGGCTTCTCCTATTTTTTGGATTTTTGAAAGGATCCTTTTCTTTTATTTAGAATTATTTATAATTTATATATATATATAACAATATATACAATAAGAATCAAAAAGAATCAAAATAAATATACAATTAAGATTAAGTAAGATTAAGAATAAAAAAGAGTCCGGATATTGATACAATTTATCTCATTATTCTTTCTTTGTATTTGTAGTAGAACACTTCAGTCGATTTCGCTTCATTTATAGTTCAGTTTTAATTTAGGTTTATTCTGTAAAATGAAATTTAAATAAAATTAGGAGTCTTTATGTCGCGTTACCGGGGTCCTCGTTTCAAAAAAATACGCCGTCTGGGGGCTTTACCGGGACTAACTAGTAAAAGGCCTAGAGCCGGAAGTGATCTTAGAAACCAATCGCGGTCCGGCAAAAGATCTCAATATCGTATTCGTCTAGAAGAAAAACAAAAATTGCGTTTTCATTATGGTCTTACAGAACGACAATTACTTAAATATGTACGTATCGCGGGAAAAGCCAAAGGTTCAACAGGTCAGGTTTTACTACAATTACTTGAAATGCGCTTGGATAACATCCTTTTTCGATTGGGTATGGCGTCGACTATTCCTGGAGCCCGCCAATTAGTTAACCATAGACATGTTTTAGTTAATGGTCGTATAGTAGATATACCAAGTTATCGCTGCAAACCACGAGATGTTATTACAGCGAAGGATGAACAAAAATCCAGAACTCTGATTCAAAATTCGCTTGATTCATCCCCTCATGAGGAAGTGCCAAAATATGTGACTCTTCACCCGTTACAATATAAAGGATTAGTCAATCAAATAATAGATAATAAATGGGTCGGTTTGAAAATAAATGAATTACTAGTCGTAGAATATTATTCCCGTCAAAGTTAAACCTAACTAACAAAAAAAGATTAGGGCGATTTATTTTGCTCTCTTTTCGTCGAAGTAATAGATCCGCTGCAATATTTTAATTCCTTGTCTGCTTTTTCCAGTATTTTCCGTACCACAGCAATTAGGAATAGAGAATCCATATCAAAGAAAGGTCTAACTATTGGAATAATGGATACCATTATTAGTTGCTTTGATACATTGTATTGTGGTAAGTACCATTGTTGGTTTAGATGAAGGTACGGAAAGAGAGGGATTCGAACCCTCGGTAAACAAAAGCCTACATAGCAGTTCCAATGCTACGCCTTCAACCACTCGGCCATCTCTCCTCCATAATGATTATGACTCAGAACCCGAGTGAATACGAGTCATTATCTAGTAGATTATTGGATAGATACGACCAATCAATTCTAACTCGACAAATAGAAAACTTTTCATCAAGATAAAGATCTTTTCTTCGCGGCTGAGGGAATAGGGGATAAAGATCCTTTTTTTTGGTGAAAAATAATTAAAACCAATTAAAGATATATCTATTCATGTTTGCGAAGACGACGCTCCCAGCTTCTTCTGATTCGGCTATTTATACCGAATTAAATCAAAGATTTTCCCCTTTTTGGTTTCTCAACAAGAACCCCTTATCTTACTCCATAGATCTATTACAAATTAAATTAATGAATCAGTAAGGACGGATATTCTATAATTTCATCATAGAATGATTATTCAACTCTTTTTCCTATTTGTATTTGGATCATAATTCAATCAAAACTTTTATCGAGTTATCCTAATCTCTAGGAAAAATGCCTTGATTCTTCAACTTCGATGAAATCGGACTAGTTCCCGTCATTGGTATACTACTGCATGAAATCGAATCGGATTAAAATCTTTCTTATTTGTTTTATTATAAATAAATTCCGAAGAAACAATTTGAGTAGTTTAAGGTGTATATCTTTTTTATTATTTTTATTAGGCTGTTTTGTTTTTATGTTATTTCGTACTGTACAATTACTTTCTTTGTAGGATCGTTTTCCACGAGAGGTAATGAAAAGAATTATAGAATAGAATGGATTGTTATCTATGCCTAGATCGCGGATAAATGGAAATTTTATTGATAAGACCTTTTCAATTGTAGCCAATATCTTATTACGAATAATTCCGACAACTTCCGGAGAAAAAGAGGCATTTACCTATTACAGAGATGGTGTGATTTGATTTTTTTTATTTCTCGCTATCAGTCTTAGTAAAAAAAGACACCTGATTCCGAATAGAAAGAAAAAAGAGTATTGAAAGAAATCTACGCTTGTTGAAGGTGAAGTTTGGAAATAGAACAATTCCTTCTGTCGTGTATCCCCGATTAATGCAGCCTCCGATGCTTCAATTATAGATTCTAGTATTGAGCGAAAGGTTATACCCATAGGTTCTTCGGGCAATCTTGCTCCACTAGTCCCAATAGGCAGCATAGGGGAAGAAGCACTACACCTAGGAATCAACACCACGAAAACTTTGTTATAAATGAACCCCTTTCCTCATCAGGATTGGGACTAACAAGAATGGTTGGGACAACAAACACCCATCTCCTTCGTACTTTGGATACCCGTATAACCATCGAAGACTGTTGAAGTGACTAATTCCTGGAAATTAGGGGGCGTTGAGAACAAATAAATTGTTGGAGTTACCATTTATATCTAGTACCAACATGCTTGATGTTAAGAAAATATCTTTTGCAGGTAAGGTTGGCTAGAGATTTCTTGTAAAAACACTAGCCCTGCTTCAGTTCATAATGAGAAAATCTCCATTTTTTTTTGAATCCATGTATTATTCTTATTATGCACATAAGGGAGGAGCCGTATGAGATGAAAATCTCACGTACGGTTCTGGAACGGAGATTCTTTGAATCGAATGCCGACCGTAACGGATGTCGGCTCAATCCGAAGGAAATTATGCGGAAGCTTTACAGAATTATTATGAAGCTATGCGACTAGAAATTGATCCCTATGATCGAAGTTATATACTCTATAACATAGGCCTTATCCACACAAGTAACGGCGAACATACGAAAGCTTTAGAATATTATTTTCGGGCACTAGAGCGAAATCCGTTCTTACCACAAGCTTTTAATAATATGGCTGTGATCTGTCATTACGTGCGACTCTCTCTACTATAGAAAGAAAAAGGGAAAGAAGAAAGAAAAAGGGAAAGAAAGAAAAAATCCGCTATTAAATAATAGAAACAAACATAGGCTTTCTACATATCCATCGTCCAAAACAACGATTTTTATCAGCTGTAGCAAAGAAACAAACTTCATAACAAACTTCATAGAAGTAGAAATATGAAGAAATAGATATGCCTAGATACTTTATTCTATGGATAAAGTATCTAATTGATATAGGAAGCACCGTAAAGATCAATTAGTGAGGTTTTGGGCCGATACAATAAGAACTGCTTACTTAATGGCATGATATAAAAAAGTTAGGAATCCACTTATGTAATAGAGTCGATCCACTAAAGTAAAGAGCAGCGGTGTAGCATCAGATCCCAAAGATAGTAAGTCTTTTCCGTCTTAGGAGAGAAAGTCTTTTTCACAGATTCTATATAAATTTCGATATAAAAATAAAACCGAGATAGTTAACTTTCAGAAAATTCTATTCTATAAGGGAAATACCTATGCTTTATTTGTCTGAAAGTGGGAGAAAAGATAAAACGGATTTTGTTTTGAATCAAAATTCAAGTTTGAAACTCATGTAATTAACCTCTTTTGGTTAACCCGATACCCGATAAAAAATGGGATAAATCTTTGAGAAATCGCATTCAATTGAATTGGTAGATTAAAATAAAATAAGGGGGCACCAAAAGAATTGACTGCTGTGAGCCGTATGAGGTAGGAAACTCTCAAGTACGGTTCTAAGGGAAGGAATGTACCCGCCTATTCCGACCGGGGAGAACAAGCCATTCGACAGGGAGATTCTGAAATTGCGGAGGCTTGGTTCGATCAAGCTGCTGAGTATTGGA